ATGCGGAGACACATTTGGTTGTGAATTCTAATGTGGCGGATAAAATCATATATCCGCATGGCCCAATCAATAGTTCAAGTCACACACTCCCATAATCCATCTTCTCTTCGGAGGATCGACTTCAACTATTCATATCGAAGTATCAAATAAAGAATACTTTGGAGTTGAAGAGAAATATCCAAATAACATGTCTTATTTTTTTTTTCAATAATCCATATTTGTAGCAATGAGATACTATTGTTTAGTAATGAGATACTATTGTTCCTTTCCAAAATAATATATGATCGATTAAAAATATCTATGATCTGTCTTATTTACTTTATAAAGGACCCGAAATACCTTGCTTACGTATCATTGAGAAGTGCATTAACATAAATACGGCAGTAAGAAGAGGCAATACAAAAGTGTGTAAACTATAAAAACGAGTCAAAGTGGATTGACCCACACTAGCACTTCCACGTAATAACTCTACCAAAGGCGATCCTATTACAGGAATAGCTTCAGGTACGCCTGTCACAATTTTGACTGCCCAATAACCAATTTGGTCCCAAGGTAAGGAATAACCGGTTACACCAAAAGATGCAGTCAATACAGCGAGAACTACACCCGTAACCCAAGTCAATTCGCGAGGTTTTTTAAATCCGCCTGTGAGATACACACGAAATACGTGCAAAATCATCATTAGAACCATCATACTTGCTGACCATCGATGAACTGATCGGATTAACCAACCAAAGTTGGCCTCAGTCATTATGTATTGAACAGAAGAAAAGGCCTCTGTAACAGTTGGTCGATAGTAAAAAGTCATAGCAAAACCCGTAGCTACTTGTACTAAAAAACAAGTAAGTGTGATCCCCCCTAGACAATGAAATATGTTGACGTGAGGAGGAACATATTTACTAGTTATATCATCTGCAATCGCCTGAATCTCGAGACGCTCTTCGAACCAGTCATATACTTTATTGAGATAGGTAAACCGAGGTAACTCCCCCCCCCCCCGAGAACCATATATGAGAATTTCATCTCGTACGGCTCAAGCAAAAACATACAAATACTGTTTCAGCGGATATGTAATAGAAAATTTGAAACTTCTTAGCTACTTGATTCAATCTACCCCGAAGATCCGAAGAAATCAAAATCCGAAATCTGTTCTTTGTGATGATAATGCCAAAAAATATCAAGTTAGCTCATCTGTCTTTTCTTTTTTTTTTATATTGATTATTACAGGCCTCTTGAATCTTCTCTTCCTCTATTTATTTAGTATTTTTTTTTTAGTTTTTTTGCGTAATGAAAATTGACTATTGTTTTACTTTTGATAGGAATTCTCTTGTTGAGACCCTATGAATCAATTGAAACCTCAGATTCATACTAGAACCACGATGACTCAACCCAAACAAAACTCAAATCAAAGGTTCTCTGAGTAAGAACCATTTGATCATCACTTATTTAATGAATAGATGTAATGACTCAACAAAATCCAGAGAAATAGTTGTACTTCCGTCAAGGCACATAGTTCTGAAAGAAAAAAATTGTTTGATTTAGGCCCTTTTGAAATTTTTTTTTGAGTCCGGTTACGAGGTTTAATAGTAGTATGAATCATAGTCCAAATATTCCTTTTCTTGATTTATTCGATATATTTCGTGCTCCGGAAACTAGAATAAATATAAATAAATATCCGACGGGGTAGAATCATCTCTATCAAGATGACAGATCCATTTTCTGTATATCAATAGGATCGATTATAACAAGTCACACACTCATATTCCGGAAATACCGAAACAAAGGAATTTCACGGTCGAACTACCAAAATAGACTAGAAATCCGAGTCCTAAGTTTTTTTTACTAGTACTTCATTGCTCTTATGAACCTAACTCACTGAAATTCCATCCAATAGAACGGATGAATTATAAATCTCCAAAATAATAGATAGGAATACCGCAAATAGAGCCATTGCCACTCCCATAAGGGGAGTAGTACCCCAGCCCGGAGCTACTTTACCATATTCCGAATTCAACGGTTTCAATAAATCCCCTACAAGAGTTCGTCTTGGCCCAGATCTAGAACTACCCTCAACAGTTTGTGTAGCCATAAATACTATTTCATCGGTTGAGATCTGTTGACTTTGTATACCATTCCGTTGTAGTTGTAAATAAACAATCTTATTGTAGATCCATCGCGATCTTGAAATCTAATAATGGAAACAGCAACCCTAGTCGCCATCTCCATATCTGGTTTACTTGTAAGCTTTACTGGGTACGCCTTATATACTGCTTTTGGGCAACCCTCTCAACAACTAAGAGACCCATTCGAGGAGCACGGGGACTAGTCAAAGTAATGAACCTCCCGGCATATTGGGAGGTTCATTACTTCAATTGAGATAATGAAAAATCATTTCATTTTTTTAGTCGGAACCTTAGGAGGTTCTCGAAAAAAGATAGCGAAAAAAATTATCCCTAAAGTAGAGACTAACAGGAATGTATAAACCAATGCTTCCATAGATTCGATCGTAGTTTACAATTATAGCTTCCAAACCTATTCATTTGGGATCATTTATCAGATAAAGAAAGGGAAAGAGTCAAAGAAAAAGCAGTGATTGAAGTCACGATTTTTCCGTCACCTATCCCATCGAATTCAAATGTAGGCGAAAAATGCCAGAGCAATGTTGTATCAGACTATCTGTCTCCTTGTGGTTGGATCCCCAATTTTTTGGAATGTTCCAAATTCCACTTGAGCATCCAAATCTGGATCAATACCAGCAAAAACATCCCGGAACAAGGTTCTGGCACCATGCCAAATGTGTCCGAAAAAGAAAAGCAAAGCAAATGAAGCATGCCCGAAAGTGAACCAACCCCTTGGACTGCTACGAAAAACACCGTCGGATTTCAAAGTAGCCCGATCCAATTCAAAAATTTCTCCTAATTGGGCGCGTCTAGCATATTTTTTCACAGTAGCAGGATCACTGTAACTAACTCCATTGAGTTCGCCACCGTAGAACTCAACAGTTACACCTACTTGCTCGACACTATACTTTGATTCTGCCCTTCTAAAAGGAACATCGGCTCTCACAATTCCATCTCCATCTACCAAAACTACCGGAAATGTTTCAAAAAAAGTAGGCATACGGCGTACAAAAAGCTCGTGTCCTTCTTTATCTCTAAAGATAGGGTGCCCTAACCACCCAACAGCTATTCCATCCCCATTGTCCATTGAGCCTGCTCTGAATAATCCTCCCTTTGCCGGATTATTACCAATGTAATCATAAAAGGCTAATTTTTCGGGAATTTTCGACCAAGCTTCCGATAAACTCAGATTTTCAGCTAGTCCAGCACCAACTCTTCGATATATTTCTTGCTGAAAATATCCCTGATCCCACTGATAACGAGTGGGGCCAAATAATTCAATCGGGGTAGTTGCCGAACCATACCACATAGTCCCAGCAACAACGAAAGCTGCAAAAAACACAGCAGCGATACTACTGGAAAGGACAGTTTCAATATTTCCCATACGTAATCCTTTGTATAGACGTTGAGGCGGACGGACACTAAGATGGAATAGACCTGCTAATATGCCTAATGTCCCTGCCGCAATATGATGAGAAGCTATACCTCCTGGAACAAAAGGATCAAAACCTTCCGCGCCCCACGCTGGATTTACAGGTTGTACTTTTCCAGTTAGTCCATAAGGATCGGACACCCATATTCCAGGACCATACAAGCCTGTTACATGAAATGCACCAAAGCCAAAGCAAGCCACCCCTGAAAGAAATAAATGAATTCCAAAAATTTTGGGCAAATCCAAAGAGGGTTTTCCCGTACGTTCATCACAGAATATTTCTAGGTCCCAATACACCCAATGCCAGATAGCTGCCAAGAAGCACAAGCCAGAAAACACAATATGTGCACCTGCCACACCTTCGTAACTCCAAATACCTGGATTCGTTATAGTTCCCCCTGTAATACTCCAACCGCCCCATGAATTGGTTATTCCTAAACGAACCATGAAGGGTATAACAAACATACCCTGTCTCCACATTGGATCAAGAACGGGGTCAGAGGGATCAAAAACCGCTAATTCGTATAGAGCCATTGAGCCGGCCCAACCAGAAACTAAAGCAGTATGCATTATGTGGACAGAAAGCAACCGACCGGGATCATTCAATACAACGGTATGAACACGATACCAAGGCAAACCCATGGAAATACCTCTTTAAGATAAATAGACACCATGTAACTTTATCGCATTGGACTAAAAAACTAAAAAAAAAATATAAAAAATATAAATATAAAAATATAAAAAATATAATATAATATAGTATAAAAATATAATAATAAGTATAAATATAAGAAAATATAATAATAAATATAATATATATAAAATATTATATAAATATAAAATAATATAAACATATAATATATATATATCCATATATCATATATATATAGATAAACATATATATGGATAATCGTATATAATTAAATTAATAATAACACAAGTGGTTTAATGTTAAGATTATTCAACTATCCAATGACTATTCATACACTATATACTATTGCATATTACATAGTACTATACTATACTATACTATAAAAATATAAAAAATATAAACATATAATATATATATATATATATATATAAAATATTATATAAATATAAAATAATATAAACATATAATATATATATATATCCATATATCATATATATATAGATAAACATATATATGGATAATCGTATATAATTAAATTAATAATAACACAAGTGGTTTAATGTTAAGATTATTCAACTATCCAATGACTATTCATACACTATATACTATTGCATATTACATAGTACTATACTATACTATAAAAATATAAAAAATATAAAAAATATATATATAATATAAACATATATACTATACTATGTACCTAACCTTTTTTTTTTTCGGTAGATTATCTATGGTTAATTTTTATTCTGTTACATTGGAAAATTTCTGTTCGTAGGAATAAAGAGAAGCAGATCTATTCTATACCCGATAAGTAAGAATACGCAATGGGGAATTGGTTTCATTTTTGGAAACCGAATGCAAAAACACTTGTTGATTATTCGAACTATCCCCTTATAAGAATTTTTCTTTATTCATTGCGTAAATTGATTATTACGCCCTCAAATCAAAATCAAAATATAGTGTTTTAATTTATATTTAAATAATTATGCCTGTAGGAATACCAAAAATCCCTTATGTTGTCATCCAAGATAAGGATAAGGATGGCAAGGAAGATGAAACTTGGGTTGAGATATTTGACATTCTTTCTAGAGAAAGAATACTGTTTTTAGGATCCAAAATTGACTCCGAGCTCGCGAACGAGATTACTGGTCTTTTTATGTATCTTAATTTGGAGAATCCGCATAAGAAATTTCATTTGTTTATAAACTCCCCCGGTGGATCGGTAATGGGAGGAGTATCTATTTTTGATAGTATAAGCTATGTGAAATCGGCTGTACATACGACATGCATAGGAAGAGCTGCTTCAATAGCATCTTTAATTCTGTCCGGAGGCACTCCGGGCGAGCGGACAGCATTCCCTCATGCTAGGATAATGATTCACCAACCTCTCTCTACTTTTTTTGATGGAAATCCGATAATCCATACTCGGGAAATAAATGAAGTATTGGCACTTCGCGATATGATCGTACATATGTACATGGGCACAACGCTCCAATCTCATATGCAGTTACTAAACGACCTCGAAAGGGATGAATTTATGTCAACACAAGATGCCATATTTTATGGCCTTATTGATTCTGTATCGCAGGATCCTTTTGCTTGTATTGATATGGAAAGAATTAGGTATGATATTAATGCAATTAAACGTGATGATGGAGATACTCCATCTACATCTGCATTTGGAGTTGGAGACAATTTTCCGTAATTTGATATTGAATGAATATTTTACCCAAGTAAAATATTCATTCAATTGAAGGGAAAAATTCATAATCATCAGGTTAATATCGATCTAAACCAGCCCATTATAATCCCATCATATATACGATTCAACATGCCAACTACTAAACAACTTATTAGAAACGCAAGACAGCCAATCAGAAATGTCAAGAGAACTCCTGCTCTTCGAAGATGCCCTCAGCGTCGAGGAATATGTATTAGGACGTATGTGCGACTCGTTTATTTAGATCATGAGCTCGAACACAAATGAGACAATTGTTCCAGTATCAATGACTAGAATAGATAGAATGGAAAAAGCGGAAGAATACTGTTTACTATCTAAACTACAAATAAAGATGTATCATATACCTCTATTGATTGTGTATGAATTTTATGGTTTCTGTTGGTGCAAATCCAATCTTTGAGATGAAAATCAATTCTCCATTGGTAGCAAAAGGTTATCCATTAAGCGGGGAAACAATATATAAGAAACAAAACAATTATGCTCTTATTTTTGAAATAACGGACTAACAGGGTCAGCTACCTAGCCAACTTTCATAATTAAATGCCGTCACTGTATGGATAGCTCTCATTGTGAAAAGACCTATTACTGTATAATTCATGGGTAGAGCCAAAAAGTGCGAACTGTACAAGTTACCAAAAACATTGATTAAATGGAATGGAAGAAAGAGCTCCGGTGTATAGAGAGGACCTCACCGTTTAAGAAGCAACCATAGAAACGAAGGAATCCACTATTTATTTTAAATAATTAATATAAATTAATTTATTTTACAAATTTTATTATTGATTGGTCGAATTTCTTATTTCCACAAGCGAAATACCTAACTAAAAGAAACAAAATAAAAAATTGTGGTTGGGAAGGTTATAGTAGCAAAAGCCATTGGAATTTATATTTTATATATCGGAATAATCCGTTTTGTTATTAATTGAACTGAGGAAAAAGAATGACTGAACAAACAGAAATCAAATAGTTATTCATCAAAGTTTAATTTGATTAAATGACCAGAGTTAGACGAGGATATATAGCTCGGAGACGCCGAACTAAAATGCGTTTATTTGTTTCAAGCCATCGAGGGGCTCATTCAAGACTTACTCGAACTATTACTCAACAGAAAATGAGAGCTTTAGATTCCGCTTATAGAGATAGAGGTAGGCAAAAGAGAGATTTTCGTCGTTTGTGGATCACGCGGATAAATGCAGTAACTCGTGAGAACGAGGTTTCCTATAGTTATAGTAGATTGCTACATAATCTGTACAAGAGGCAATTGCTTCTTAATCGTAAAATACTTGCACAAATAGCTATATCAAATAAAAATTGTCTTTGCATCATTTCAAAAAAGATTATCAAAAAAAGGGGATTATAAAATTATATACAGGAATGGTTGAAACAAAATTCCCCGGAGAATAAACTCCGGGAAGATAGAATAAAAATAAATTAAGATAAGTAGTATGAATGAACATGTTTCAATAAAAAAAGGATTTTTTCTTCCCCGTTTTTTTTACAACACAATAATGAAATATGGATTTTAGTCTTTTTCAAAAACTTCAATGTTGAATTCAAATTGAAGTTTTGAGCCAATTGAAGAGTATAGTATGCCTATTTTTTTATGGTTCTGGGACCAGTAGCTCTAAAGATTGACTTGGTTCTTTCAAATTGTATCTCACCATTAGTAAAAGGTAACGAAGATAAAATACGAGCTTGTTTTATAGCAATAGTCATTAATCGTTGTTGTCTCAAGGTTAATTTACTCACTCGTCTGGGTAATATTTTTCCTTGTTCACTAACAAACCGATTAATTAAACTCATGTTTCTATAATCAATTCGATCCCCCGGTTGAATGCGGGGCAAAGGCATACGAAAAGATCGCTTGGGTTTATATTTATGTTTACGAAAAGGGTGCTTGAGTTTATATTTATATTTATATTTATGAAAAGGTTCCTTGTTATGTTTATGAAAAGGTTGCTTGTTATGTTTATGAAAAGGTTCCTTGTTATGTTTATGAAAAGGTTCCTTGTTATGTTTATGAAAAGGTTCCTTGTTATGTTTATGTAAAGGTTCCTTGTTATGTTTATGAAAAGGTTCCTTGTTATGTTTATGAAAAGGTTGCTTGTTATGTTTATGAAAAGGTTGCTTGGATTTATCCATGGTTTATTCCTTATCTCTAAAATCTTATTTCTTCATGCATTTAAGATCCGAACGAAATAAGATAGGGTTTTATTTCTATATATATATAGATATTTATATCCGAACGAAATAGGATAAAGTTTTATATATATATACATATTTATATACATTATAGAATATATAATATATGAATATATAATATATGTATGTTAATATGTATGTTATTAACCTCCTCTTGTTCCTTGGATTGCCCACGCGTCCTTTTCGATCTACTTCTTTACTTCCTCATGAGTTGTATGCTTCTTACAATAGCGACAAAATTTTTTTAATTCTAAGGGTGTATTGTATCGATTCTTTTCAGTAATATATCTAGAAATGCCCGAAAATTCTTTAATGACACCATTTCGAACACAACTGGTACATTCCAAAATAACTATGACTCTGACATTTTTCTCTTTTTTCATGGACCTCCTTTGCTTTGGATTTTGGATCGACTCAACTCTTCTATTTTTGACCCGAACCGAAGAATAAAATCGAAAAATCAATAGAAGTCACTAAAATTGAATTTTGAAAGCATTAGCATTAATTACAATGTAATAATTAACTAATACAACTTAACTTTTTCTAACTAGCAATTATTCTTAGTCTAATCACAGTATTTCATTTACGTATTTTATATTTGTGGAGCCTGTCTTAGACCCACATTTCTATTCTACCAATCAAATTCGATATTAGACCCATCGGGTTAAATACCCTTTTATTCTTTCTCTTTTCTTCCTATCATAAACAACTAAAAAAAGAGGAAATTAGTCACATAGAATTTTTTGTATCTCTAATTTTCTTCATTTCTTCACATATCAATAACTAGAATGAAAAAAGGGAAATGACAGGGCATCCGGGAATAAACGATTAATCTCTATCAATAAACCTGCTAAAGACCCAAACCACAGAGTAGAAAGCACAGGTGCCACAGAGAGATATGTTTTTATATCTCGCATTGAAAATCCTCCTTCTTTATTGTAATACATGTATGATCAGATCCTAGAACTAAATTAAGGATCACTTGTATTTTTATGCAACATTTATAACTAAAATATGTATGTACAATGAGTCAGTAGATGGTATGTATTTTCCTGCCCCTACTCCTAAAAACAGAAAAAAAAATACCCTGAACCGATAAACAGTCCTTCTTTTTTTATATTAGGTTTCATTTCAGATGTATATAGTTTATTATATGTATATGAAAGAAACCAAAAAGAAGAAATGGAAAGAAATTTTATTTTATATAGATAAAGAGAAAATAACGATGTGGAAAACAAGACAGGGCTTTTGTACAATGACACTGTACGACAATTGAAAAAGGGATGTAGCGCAGCTTGGTAGCGCGTTTGTTTTGGGTACAAAATGTCACGGGTTCAAATCCTGTCATCCCTACCCATTACTCCTCCTATGGGCAGTAACGGGGGATTAATTGAGATCGATTATAATATAATTGGGCATAATTTTTGATTTTATCATACTATATGCGTGCAAGATGTATTTATTGAAGGGTACAAAAGAAAAGGAATTCTTTTCCTTACAGTTATATCTTCTGTCATAAGAAAGCGCTCTTAGTTCAGTTCGGTAGAACGCGGGTCTCCAAAACCCGATGTCGTAGGTTCAAATCCTACAGAGCGTGATTATGTTCTTTGTTATATTGAATAACAATAAACTAACTAAAAAAAAGTTGAATTACAACTAAAAATTGACCTCCTCTCTGCAGGAGGTCAATCAAAATTAAAAAAGAAATATTACTCAATCAATCAAAGGTCCAGCTGATCACCGCGTCTGTATTGTAAATACGCAGTTACGAATAATCCTGCCAAAGTAATAGGAATTAGACCTAACACGATTCCAAATAGAAAAACTTCAATCATTTTGATTTCTTTGAGGGA